CCGTTCTTAAATATAAAAGATTTAAAAAGTTATCAGAGGAAATCTTGATAGAAAAGGCAAAGACGTCGCGCGACGAAACATCATAGCGAGGCACCTGCTTATGAACTATGAGTCTCTTTAGAAAACTCGCATTTAATATGCATTTATACAATTATGTGAATTGAATCATCTTAGTAACATAACAAAAAAATCAAACGAGAATTTGTAAGTAACGGTGAGTGAAAGCGAACTTAGCAAAGTGTCTAAATCCAAAGTAGGTTATAAAGTCCTTTATGACACTAACAGTAACACAAAGTAGTACGATTACTTTTGTATGAAAATAGGAGTCCCATCTTCTAAGCTAAAACCTTTTCTAATCGATAGTGAACGAGTACCGTGAGGGAAAGATTTGAATCTGTTAATTTATATTTATTTGAAGCTGACAAATACAGCAACAAAGTGCCTTTTGCATAATGAGTCAGCAAGTTAATATGTGTAGCAAGCTTAAAAATATTAAGGCGCTTAAAGTTACAGGTATTAGACCCGAAGCCAAGTGATCTAGTCTTAAGCAAGTTGAAGGTGCCCTAAAAAGTACTGGAGGACTGAACCCACGTCTGTTGAAAAATACGGGGATGACTTAAGATTAGGGGTGAAAGTCCAATCAAATTTGGTGATAGCTGGTTTTCCGCGAAAACTATCAAAGTAGTACGTTGCTCTTTTAAAATGTGGGTAGAGCTACTTATTAAATTTAGATTTTGCTAAATTTTATTAAACTCCAAACTATATTTTTATTTATAGCAGCAGACAGTCGTTGGGCGATAAGGTCTTACGTCAAAAGGGAAACAACCCTAATCGATAGCTAAGATCTCAAAATTATAAATTAGTGAAAAAATGGGGAATAATTCGAATAAACAGAGTAGGCTTAGAAGCAGCCACCTATTGGAGAAAGCGTTTTAGCTCATTATTTTTATTTGTTCTACCTATTTAAAATGTAAGGAGACTTCAATTTATATATCGAAGCTTCGAATTAAGCTAAACTGAGCTTAATGGTAGCGGAACGTCCTGTAGTCTTTTATGTTAATGTTAAATTGCATATTTTAAATCAGGAGCGCTAATGCTGACATGAGTAGCGCCAACCATGTTGAAAACAAATCATGGTCGTCTATTGTTCAAGGGTTTCCAGTCAATTTTAAGTAACTGGAGTTAGTCGGCCCTTAAGAAAAAAGTGAAAACTGTATTCGATAGGAAAAATTACCACGTGTTTGCAAAATACCTGTGTATTTGTGTACAAAGATATCTTCTAATAGTTCTACCCAATAAACTGGAGGCTAAAAAAAGTAATTTTTCAGGAAAACTTATATGAAGTTTGACCGTACCTAAAACCGACACAGGTGAACTTATTGAGAAAATAAAGACGAATGAGATAACTATATTTAAGGAACTCGGCAAATTTACTCCGTACGTTCGCAAAAAGGAGTACCTTCTAAGGTTTCAAAAATTAGGGGTAGCGACTGTTTAACAAAAAGTGCGACCTTTAAAGCCGTATACATAAATGCACTAAGTGCTATATTATCTAATCAATATAAGTCTAAGTAAGCATGCGTCTAGAGTGATCTGGAGGTATGAAGCCTTGCTGACAATGTAGTTTCTTACTTGATGTAACTAAGAAAAGCTAGACTTATCTAAATAGGTAAAACGTAAGTGAACATTTGTTATAAGGTATCGAGAAAACAGAATTCCGAAGATCATCATTAGCTGTTTATACAGCTATAGGAATAAGCAGTAGTATAAAATATCTTTTTGTTATTTTATAGATTAGACATAATACTGCCGGTATAGAGAATGTTACCTGTTTAGATTAATGTTATGTGTAAGGAAAAGGGTAAGCCTAATGAATTGATAGAAATATCTCAGGAAAGAGCGATCAATCCAAGTGTTCAGTAGGTAAAAGATCTCATAAAAAGCGAATGTTTGCTAGTAATAAGTGAAATAGTGATTATATCATGAATCGAAAGATTGCTGACTTATGTATGTTCTGTTTTAAAAGTATTGTCCTTTAAGAAAACTTTTATTTTATTTGCATTACATGCAAAATCAGCTAGTTTATTTTTAAATAAAAATTGTGAAAAATAATAAAAACTAATATAATGACGAAAATTTATAAGTTACAAAGGAGAATAGCAATAGCTTATTTGAATAAAAACAAACGTTTATGAAGTAAATTACAAAATGAATTAGTGAATTTAGAAGAAGCTAAAATAAAAGCAATAAAGCAAATTCACAAACGTAAAAGTAGTGAGACAAGCGGAATTGATAAAATTGTTTTAAAAGGTTCTAAAGGAAAGAAAGTTAGTATTGATGAAATATTAATTCAAATTCAAGATCTTAAAAATTATGAATTCAGTGCGGTACGTAGAGTATTTATACCAAAGAAGAATAGCAAAAAGAAAAGGCCTTTGGGAATTCCCACTATAAGAGATAGAGTTGTGCAAACTTTGTTTGCTATGGCTCTTGAACCTATAAGCGAAATTATGTCTGATCGATGCAGTTTTGCATATAGACCTTATCGAAGTGCTAAAGATGCCTGTCAATATATTTGATTTCTTTTAAGTAGACAGAGAGGCAGCCCTAGATGAATTTTCGAAGGAGATATCAAAGGTTTCTTTGATAATATATGCCATGAATGAATGTTAGAAAATATTCCTATGGATAAAAAGATATTGTCAAAAATGTTAAAAGCTGGCGTTATGAATGAAGGCAGTTATCAAGATACTGAAGAAGGTGTTCCACAGGGTGGTGTAATATCTCCTATTATAGCTAATTTATGCCTTGATGGTTTAGATAAAACTATAAAAAAGGCGTCTAATAACAAAGCAACTCTTGTGAGATATGCTGATGATTTCATTATAGTGTCCCAGAACTATAATATTTTAGATAAGTTAATTCTAGATGTTAACAAATTTCTAAAAATAAGAGGTTTAGAATTAAATATGGGAAAAAGTAAAATCACTAAAATTGAAGATGGATTTGATTTTGTAGGTTTCCACTTTAGGGAATTCTCGGATTCTACTCGAGAAATCGGGGAAAAGAAAGGGATCTTTCTATATAAACCCACAAAAGAAAGCTTACAAAAAGTAAAAGCTAAAATAAAACTTTGTGTCAAAGAACATTCGCAACTTCCTTTGTGAATGCTCTTCTCAAAACTAAACCCAATATTAAGGGGGGCTGAGCAAATTATTACTCGTCTAGTACTGCAAAGTTAGCTTATACCCGAATAAGTAAATACGTTTTTGATTCCATACACCGCATGATAAAAATTAAGCATCCGAAGCTTAACGCTAAAGCGCTTAAATCCAAATTTTATCATAAAGTGGATAATAGAGATTGATTAATGTCTACTAGCACTGAATTTAAAAGATTTAAGAAAATTAATTTGTTTCAAATATCAGACACTCCTATTAAAAGAACTACTATGATAAAACTTGACGCTAATCCCTATTTGGGTGAGTTTGAGGAGTATTTTAATAAAAGATCTTTGAATATGTGTTTAAATCAGCAAACGAATAATATTCGACTAAAGCTGGCAAAAAGACAAAAGGGTATGTGTCCCATATGTAAGGAATCTTTAAATAGTCAATATGGAGATATATTGTACGAATTAGAAATTCACCATATCATACCTGTAGTGAGTGGAGGAAAAAATATATTAAAAAATATGACTCTTCTTCATAAAATGTGTCATCGCGACAGAGCTGCGTTAGGAAATTCTGACGTTAAAATGGATGAGCCGTATGAAGGGTAATCTTCACGTACGGTTCTAAACGGGGGAAAATATGCGAGTATCTACCTATCGTAATCTTAAAACTTTGCCAATTCAAAAGAAGACGTATAAGGTTTGACGCCTGCCCAGTGCTTGAAAGTGAAAAATATAAGTTTGCGCATATATTATAAACCCAAGTAAACGGCGGTCTTAACTATAAGGATCCTCAGGTAGCGAAATTCCTTGGCGGGTAAATTCCGTCCTGCATGAATGGCGTCACGACTACCCCACTGTCTCTAGTATAGTCTCAGCGAAATTACATTGTCTGTGAAAATGCAGACGTCCCGCAACAAGACGGAAAGACCCTATGATTCTTTACTATAATTTTACGTCGCAATTACTTTGTACACAGTACAGTAAAAGTAGAAGTACATTTGTACGTCATTGAAAAACTACTCTGAGTATAAAAAACTGCTTACTAATAAGGACATATGTAAAAGTGGTAGTTTACTTGGGACGAGGACCTCCTAAACTGTAACGGAGGTGCACAAAAGTGGATTTTAGTTAGCAATATATGCTAATACAACATGTAATGATAAAAATCCGCTTGACGGTAAGAGTTACAGCTCAAGCCGGGACGAAAGTCGGTCATAATGATCCGGCAGTAATGTATGGAAATACTGTCGCTTATCGGAAAAAAGAAACTCTAGGGATAACAGATTTATCATGGCTGAGAGTTCTTATCGATGCCATGGTTTGATACCTCGATGTCGGGGTGCGAATCGTTGTTAGTAAAGAAAGAGATGTACTTTCTGTGAATAACTAGTTCTCTTTACGGAGGGCTAAACTGATACTACAGGTAGGAAGTTTACTTACATTTTAGTGGGTAGATGGGCCTATGCACTGACTCCAAGTGCTGATCAATGAGCTGTGTTACAAACAGTGAACCCTATGTTTTGTATAAATAGTTATATACGAAACAGGAAGCGGGGCATAAATTAAGACTAACAATCACTTATAGGCTGTTAATTTTAAAAGAATGTCTAATAAAGTAAATCTAACAAGAGAAGCAATCAATGTCGATTGATATGTAAATTTATTTATTTGCATCTGTTATAAAGTTCCCAAAATCGAGGAAACCAGGGGATAATTATAAGTTTAACAACCCTGATTACACGGAATATCGTGAATTCTACACATAAGATTTAAACTAGGACCGACACTAGAATGGAGAATCAGCTGTAGAGGGAACAAAAGTGCTTACTTTATAGACGTATGTAGTATCGGAACGAGATAATCATGATTGGGAACCAATAAAAAAAGTAGTATTTATTATTTTTTTTCTTCGGGCGCATACTATTGCGTCAATGCTTAATCATGCCAGGATTCTACAAGAAGCCAACGCCCTAGGGAAAGCTTAGGGATATGCAGACGTGTAGACTGACTTCAATAATTCAAAATTAGCTCTAAAATATAGACTAACAAACCTAATAAAATTCATGCAATGAAATAACATTATGTGAAAACATAAAGAAATTTGACTCTATCATTTACAGAGAAAAATATTTGATCTAAGTAAATTAAGCGATATGAACGCAGTTTTTTTCATACAAAAACAAATCATAAAGCATGAAAATGCAAAGTTTTTGGCAGTGAGGAAAGTGACTCAAGATAATTTGGGGAAGCGGACCGCTGGAGTAGATGGAATTTCTTCACTAACCCCAGACGAAAGAATGGAATTAGTGAAAAATTTACATATTGATCATCGTGCCGATAAGATATTGAGAATAACAATACCAAAGTCTAACGGTTCTGTAAGAAATCTAGGTATACCTACTATAAGAGATCGAGCTAAACAATGCCTTGTAAAATTTGCACTCGAGCCGCAGTATGAAGCACTTTTTGAACCTAACAGTTACGGGTTTCGACCTGGTAGAAGTACTAACGACGCGAGAAAGGCTATTGTCAAATGTTTACAAAGAAAGCCTAAATATGTTTTAGATGCCGATATTAAAGGTTGTTTCGATAATATAGATCATTCTAAGTTACTTGAAAAGCTGAAAACTTTTCCTCTATTGAAATTGCAGATAGCTGCTTGATTAAGAGCAGGGATCCTAGTTAATTTTAAAGATAATATAACCGAGATCACCCCGGAATCTGGAACTCCACAAGGAGGTATTATATCACCTTTGTTGGCAAACATCGCTTTGCATGGAATGGAAAAGCTGGTGAGTAAAAGAGGAGTATATCTTATTCGATACGCGGATGATTTCCTAATATTATGCAACGAAGAAAAAGAGTTAACGAACGCTAAACTAGCAATAAAAACATTTTTAACAAGTATGGGTTTGGAATTATCCAAAGAAAAAACACGAATAACATATACTGGAGACACTTCTTATAGAAGTAAAAAAGGTATAGATTTCTTAGGTTTTAGTTTTGTCAACTACAAAGTAGGTATACATAAATCTGCTAAAGATAGCCATGGGAATTTAACAGGGTGAATGTCTAAGTGTCAACCTAGCAAGAAGTCAGTTAAAAAACATCTAGATAAAGTTAAAAATCTTATCCAGAAATCTAGTGGATTGTCTCAAAAAGTTTTAATTAGTAAACTGGCACGTGTTATTAACGGGTGGACTAGATATTTTGCAGTATGCAATGCCACTGAAAGTTTCAGCTTTTGTAGCATGCGTACATTTTATTTCCTTACAAAGTGATCCAAGCAGAAAAACCGACCTGGGCTTGGGGCGTCAAAGCACTGAATCCAAGTAGGTAATGCTGAGTGGGTATTTGGCGTCATAGGAGAAGACGAAACTATAAAATTGAACAGACATGATCAAACAAAAATAATTGTATCTACTAAAGTTTTGAATGATAGTAGTCCATATGATGGCAGAATTATTTACTGGTCCAAAAGACTGTCATCAAGCAATAAGTATGGATTATTATTAAGAACACTTTTGAAAATCAAAGGGCCAAAATGCAAAATGTGCAAGATTTATTTTAACGATTCTGATAGAATAGAAATTGACCATATTGTACCGAGAAAGCAAGGAGGAACCTCTGAATGAGATAATCTTCGGCTTCTGCATGGTCATTGTCATGACACACGCCATTCCAAAGATGAGTAACGAACTTATTTGGTGTTATGCAATAAAATTTACTTAATAAACAGCAATGTTGCTAAAGAAGTCAGAGGAGCCGTATGAAAGGTGACTTTCACGTACGGTTCTGAAGTGGCAGAGACTTCTGTGAAGGAGTGTTTGACCATAACTGCGATTCGTTGCTAGTAAGAGAAGAGATGTACTTCTTGTAAATAGCTAATAAAGGGAGACCTATGTTAAACTAATACTATAGATAGGAAGCTAGTTCTTCAGAACTAGTGGGCCTATGCATCAACTCCAGATGCTGATCAATGAGCTGTCTTTACAAACAGTGAACCCTATGATTTGTATCAATAACACGTACAAATTATAAGCAGGGCATAAATTTGTAGCTTATTCACTTATAGAATAATAACTACAGAAAGAATACTTATTTAGTAAATCTGACCAGAAAAGCCAATAATGTCGATTATTATGGGCAAAGAAAATTTTGTCTATCCGAAATAAAGTTTCCTAAACCGAGGATAGCGGGGGACAATTATAAGTTAACTCACCCCGTTAACACGAAATAGCGTGAAGTCTAAACATAAGGTTTGACTCAATTACGACGTTTGAGTCGGAGAACCAGTTTTAGAGGGAACAGAGGGGCTTACTAAATAAGTGTATATAGTATTGGAACGAAGTAACTATAATTGTGAACCAAATAATTGTTTATTTTTTTAATGAATTCTTTGGGCGTAGGTTATTGCGTTAATGCACAATTATGGCAGGATTCTACAAGAAGCCAATGCCACAGGGAAAGCCTATGGATATGCAGACGTGTAGACGAGTCATATTAATTTAAATATAATTTGGAAGATATATAATAAACAAACCTAATAAAATCATGAAATGAAATAGCATTGTGTGAAAACATAAAGAAATTTGACTATATAAATTACAAATAAAAATATTTAATCTAAGTAAGATGGGTGATATGAAAAGTGTTTTTTTTTTATACAAAAACAGATCATAAAACATGAAAATGCAAAATTTTTAGCAGTCAGAAGAGTTACCCAAGATAACTTAGGGAAACGAACAGCTGGAGTAGATAAAATTTCTTTATTAACCCCAGACGAAAGATTGGAGTTGGTAAAAAGCATAAAAATTGATCGACATTCGGATAAGATTTTGAGGGTAACTATACCAAAAGCGAATGGTTCTGTAAGAAATCTGGGTATACCTACTATAAGAGATAGAGCTAAGCAATGCCTTGTAAAATTTGCACTCGAGCCGCAGTATGAAGCAATTTTTGAACCTAACAGTTACGGGTTCCGACCCGGTAGAAGTGCTAACGACGCGAGAAAGGCTATTGTAAAATGTTTACAAAGAAAACCCAAATATATTTTAGACGCAGATATCAAAGGATGTTTTGATAACATAGATCACTCTAAGTTGCTTGAAAAGCTGGAAACTTTCCCTCTACTTAAAGAGCAGATTTCTGCTTGACTAGTAGCTGGAATTTTAGTTGATTTTCAAGGTGATAAAACAGAAATTATCCCGGAATCTGGAACTCCACAAGGAGGTATTATATCACCCTTGCTGGCCAACATCGCTTTACATGGAATGGAAAAGTCGGTGAGTAAAAGAGGAGTATATCTTGTAAGATACGCAGATGATTTTTTAATATTATGTAACGAGGAAAAAGAGTTATTAGAAGCCAAACTGAAAATAGAAGCATTTTTAACAGGTATGGGATTGGAATTATCCAAAGAGAAAACTACAATAACATCTAGCGTTTATTCTTCTCCAAAGAAAAATAGCGGTATAGATTTCTTAGGTTTTAATTTTGTCAACTACAAAGTGGGTATACATAAAGCCGCCAAGGATAGCCATGGAAATTCAACTGGTTGAACATCTAGGAATCAACCTAGTCTTAAATCAATTAATAAGCATCTAGACAGTATCAAAAATATTATCAAAATGTCAAGTGGCTTATCTCAAAAAGTTTTAATTAGTAAACTGGCACCTGTTATTATTGGGTGGACCAGATATTTTGCAGTATGCAATGCCACTGAAAGTTTCAGCTTTTGTAGCATGCGTACATTTTATCTTTTAGAAAGATGATCTCAGAAGAAAAATCGGTCCGGGATTGGTGCTTCTAAGCATTGAATTAAGAGCGATACAGCAAACTGAGTATTCGGATTGATAGAGGAAGACAAAATTATAAAATTGAATAGACACGATCAAACAAATGTGATTAAATCTACTAAAGTACTACTTGATAGTAGCCCGTATGATGGTAGAGTTACCTACTGATCCAAAAGACTATCATCAAACAACAAGTACGGGCAATTATTAAGGACACTTTTAAAAATGAAAGGGCCCAAATGTGATATGTGCAAAATATATTTTAACGACTCCGATAGAATAGAAATAGATCATATCATACCAAGAAAGAAAGGGGGCACCTCACACTGAGATAACCTTAGACTTCTGCATGGTCATTGTCATGACACGTGTCATTCCAAAAATGAGTAACGAGCTTATTTTTTTGTGTTATGTAAACATTTTGCTTAACAAATAATCAACTGTTAATAATATGGCTCGAGGAGCCGTATGAAGGGTGACTTTCATGTACGGTTCTGGAGTGGCAGGAAATTCTGTGAAGAATTCCCTGACCATAACCTCATCTTTTCCTGGAGCTGCAATAGGTTCCAAGGGTATGGTTGTTCGCCAAATAATAAGATACGTGAGCTGGGTTCAGAACGTCGTGAGACAGTTCGGTCCCTATCTGTTGTGGGAAAGAAAAAAAGAGGGTTTATCTTTAGTACGAGAGGATTGAGATATATTAACCAATAGTGTATCGGTTGTATTGTTTCTTGCATAGCCGAGTAGCCACGTTAACATTATATAAGCGCTGACAGCTTAAAAGCGCAAAAATAACCTTTACTTTTTCCAGAACATTCTAGAAGATTACTAGATAGATCGGTTTATTATTTAATACTTGTAAAAGTAAGTAAATAAATACGAAATGTTCATTATACTTTATCCTATATTTAAGAACGGGCTAACCCGTTCTTAAATAATTATAGTAATCAAAATAAAACCAAACATGAAATTATTCAAAAAAATTTCTTTTCAATTAGTATCCAATAATAATTTAGACTTAAAATTCCTTCGTATATATAGATGAACTCCGTCAAACTCAAATATTACTCATTTTAGTACACATCCTATTCATATTAAAAGTTGTGGACCCATGGTATTAGATGCTCTTATAAAAATAAAGGACGAACAGGATTCGAGTATATCCTTTAGACGATCGTGTAGAGAAGGTATTTGTGGTAGTTGCTCAATGAATATAAATGGAACTAATACATTAGCTTGTTTGCAACCATTAAATACAAATACTAGCACAATTACAATCTATCCTCTACCCCATATGTACATTATAAAAGATTTAGTTCCCGACTTATCTAACTTTTACGCACAATATAAATATATAAAACCTTGGCTTGTAAATAATGCACCCTCAAAAACAGAACATCTACAGTCCGAAAAGGATAGATCAGAATTAAATGGTATTTACGAGTGCATACTTTGTGCCTGCTGTTCTGCTAGTTGCCCAAGTTATTGGTGAAATCATGACAAATATTTAGGTCCTGCAATTTTATTGCAAGCTTATAGATGATTAGCTGATAGTCGGGACAGCAAAACTCAGGATCGTTTAGCATTACTTAGAGGTAAATCAAAACTCTTTAAATGTCATACCATTATGAATTGCAGTAGAACGTGTCCTAAATCATTGAACCCCGGAAAAGCAATAGCTTCAATAAAACATAGCATTAGCAATAGCTAATGCCCATTTGGTGAAATAGGTAAACACGACAGATTTAAAATCTGTTCTTTTTAAGTTACCGGTTCAAGTCCGGTAGTGGGCAGCTTCCAAAATATAGGATAAATGGCTGAGTGGTTTAAGGCAATGGTTTGCTAAATCATCGTATGAAATATTATACCGTGGGTTCGAATCCCTCTTTATCCGTTAGAGCCAATAGTAAAATTTTTCGCGGATATGATGGAAATGGTAGACATGTCAGGTTTAGGTTTTGATGAATATTATTCATGAGGGTTCAAATCCCTCTATCCGTATTTAATAAAAATGGGGAAGTAGTTTAACAGGTTAAAATATTGGTTTGTCACATCAATGAGTGAGGGTTCAAATCCCTTTTTCCCCGTAAATTTAACTTTTTAACATGACGAGGAGAGCTCGGTTTGGTAGAGCGATAAACTGTGACTTTATAGGTCATGGGTTCAAGTCCCATTCCTCGTCCATCTATAATAAAAATATTATTTATGCGTCTAATTAAAAAACCTCTTTTCAATATAGTTAATAATCACCTTATAGATTATCCAACTCCAATTAATATTCATTATGCATGAAATTTTGGGTTTCTTTCTGCAATGTGTTTAATAATACAAATAGTGACCGGAATATTCCTAGCTATGCATTATACCCCACACGTTGATTTAGCTTTTATTAGTGTAGAGCATATTATGCGTGATGTTAACTTTGGTTGACTTTTACGATATATACACGCAAATGGTGCTTCAATGTTTTTCATTGTAGTTTATATACATATTTTTAGGGGACTTTACTATGGTTCTTATGCTGCACCGCGACAATTTGTTTGAGTGATCGGTGTAATTATTTTACTATTAATGATAATAACGGCTTTCATAGGTTATGTATTACCTTGAGGTCAAATGAGCTTATGAGGTGCTACTGTAATCACCAATTTAGTATCTGCGGTACCTTTGGTAGGTGATTCTATAGTTGCTTGGCTTTGAGGTGGCTTTTCTGTTGATAATGCAACTTTAAACCGTTTTTTTAGTCTACATTATTTATTACCATTTGTTATCGCAGCAGCGTCTTTAGTACATTTAGCCGCTTTGCATCAAGAAGGTTCTGGCAATCCTTTGGGTATTGATGCAAGCAGCGATAAGGTACCCATGTACCCTTATTTTATCGTAAAAGATTTATTAGGGATAGTGGCCTTTATTGTATTTTTTTCTTTTTTCGTATACTTCTCGCCTAATCTTTTAGGCCACCCAGACAATTATATTGAAGCAAATCCCATGGTAACGCCAGCACATATTGTTCCTGAATGGTATTTCTTACCTTTTTACGCAATCTTAAGAAGTATACCGCATAAATTAGGTGGAGTTATATGTATGATTTTTGCTATAGTTGTATTAGCTCTATTACCATGAATACATAGTACAGAAATTAGAAGTTCGCGCTTTAGACCTATCTATCGTAGTCTTTATTGAAGCATGGCTGCTTGTTGTTTAATATTAGGTTGAATAGGTGGTATGCCCGTAGAAGCCCCTTACATAGTTATAGGTCAAATAGCTAGCGTTTATTATTTTTTTTACTTTTTAGTTACCCTACCTTTACTAGGTAGTTTGGAGAAATTTTTATTAAGTTACAAAATTAATTAGATAAAATAGCGGGATAGAGTAAAAGGGTAACTCATTAGGCTCATGATCTAAAAATATAGGTTCGAATCCTATTCCCGTACTATCATATAAACAGACTAGAAAAACTTTAGACTAAAATTTATATTCATAATCAGGATAAATGGCTGAGTGGTTTAAAGCTTTAGTTTTGAAAGCTAACGTGGTATCTTTCCACCGTGGGTTCGAATCCCACTTTATCTTCAATTTGTTTGGCGTATAGCCAAGTGGTAAGGCAATGGTTTTTGATACCATGATTTCAAAGGTTCGAATCCTTTTACGCCAAACTGGACTTTTTTTTAACACATATTTTTTAATTTGTATGCCACACAGCCACCCTACACGAAACTTTTTAGCCTCTCCACATCATGTGGAGACATTTTAACCTACACACAAGACAGTAGCCTTGTATAGGTTAAAATGTAGCCATTATTCTTATATGAATTAAAAGTTCAAGTCTTTTTTCTCTTGCAAAAGTAAGTCTGCTTGAGCGCCTTATTCAGTTTTAATTATAATTAAAACTGAATAAGGCGCTCAAGCAGACTTACTTTTGCAAGAGAAAAAAGACTTGAACTTTTAACCTTTAGTTTTGAAAACTATTGCTCTACCTATTGAGCTATTCTCTCTTAATTTGAGCGGATAATGGGACTCGAACCCATACCCTTTAACATGGAAAATTACTGATGTACCAATTCATCTATATCCGCAATCGAATTAATTTTTCCTCAAATCAATAAATCGAACTACTTTATTTTGATTTCTATATAACTGAAGTGTAATTTGTTGTGTTTTAACTCCACTGCGTTGATTCATTGTTAGTACAATGGAACCAATCATAGCTAAAAGTAATATAAATGCGCACATAATAAATACTAAACTATACGAAGTATACAAAATTAAACCAATACTCTCTGTATTTGAAGGTAATTCAATTTCTTGGATCCAAGAAACTATTGTTGGAAAGTTATTTTGGTATAGTGATACGCCTATATTAGCATAAGCTTCAATATCTAATTGTAGAGCAGTTCAAATCTGAATAAGTAAAATTAGACTTATTAAAATACCAATCAAAAAAATTGTGCTATAATTAATTTTTACTCCATCTATTTTAACGTTTAACATCATAACTACAAACAAAAATAAAACTGCAATTGCACCTACGTATACGATTAAAAATAAAAAAGATAGAAATTCGGCTCCTAATAGTAATAAAATACTAGCAGTATTACAAAATACTACAATTAAAAATAAAACTGAATACACAGCGTTTGATAGGCTTACTACCATACAAGCGGATATTAAAGAAATAATTGAAAAGATTCAAAAAAGAGTTGTACTTGTCATAATGTATTTTTAAGGTGGGCGTTTATTGTAAACGCCCATTGATTAAGGTAAATTAAGTGAATAAAATTAAAAAAGCCATCATAAGAGCAAATAATGCAATTGCTTCTGTTAAAGCGAATCCTAAAATAGTGTAGCCAAACAATTCATTTTTTAAAGAAGGATTACGTGAATAAGCAATTACTAGCGATCCGAAAACAATTCCTACTCCAGCTCCTACCCCTGTTAAACCAATAGTAGCTAGTCCAGCACCTATCATTTTTGCACTTTGTAAAGTTACGTTCATATTATATTATATTATCAAGTTAAAAATCTCTAGTAAATTATTTGATTATTCTCATTCTAAAGCCCCTTTTTTTCATTCATAAATAAACCCTAATGTCAAAATGGCTAAAAAGACAATCATGGATCAAAATCCAAAAGAAGGTAGCTGCCCAAGTACTAGTGACCAAGGAAATAAGAAACTTATTTCTAAGTCAAATATTAAAAAAAGGATTGCGACTAGATAGAACCTAACATCAAAAGTTGCTCTCGCATCGTCAAATGGATTAAATCCGCATTCATAGGCGCTGACTTTTTCTTGATCACTTTGTTGAGGATTTAACATATACGAAAGTATTAATATTATTAGAGAAATTAAAAAAGCTACTGCAAAAAAAGTGAGAATAGCAGAATATTCGTTATAAAGTACGTTCATTTGTTATGGTAATCAATCGAAAGAAAATAGTATCCCGGATACTAAAAGAACTCACCCTAGTGATAAAGGTAAAAATATTTTTCAACCTAAACGCATTAATTGATCATATCTATATCGCGGAAATGCTGCGCGTACTCAAATGAAACCAAATAAAAGTAAAGTTGTTTTTAAACCAAATCAAAGTACGGGCGGAATTCAATAAAAAGGAAGCATATTGAATAAGGGTAGTCAGCCACCAAAAAAAAATATAGTTGTTAAACTGCACATAAGTATCATATTTGCATACTCGCCTAAAAAAAACAATGCAAACCCCATCGCAGAGTATTCTACGTTATAACCAGCTACAAGTTCTGCTTCTGCTTCTGGCAAATCGAAAGGTGCTCTGTTAGTTTCAGCCAATATAGAAATATAAAACATAATAAATATGGGAAACAGAGGTATTATATACCATAGATTTTGTTGTGCCAGAACAATTTGAGTTAAATTTAATGTGCCAGCACATAATAAGATGTTAATTAAAATTAGACCAATGGAAACTTCATAAGATACCATTTGGGCTGCTGATCTTAAAGCACCTAAAAAAGCATACTTAGAATTACTAGATCACCCAGCAGTTATGATGCCATAAACGCCTAAAGATGATACTGCTAATATATACAAAACACCTATATTTAGGTCAGAAAAAACTTTCCCCTCATCTAGGGGAAGTACACACCATGCTAATAAAGCTAGCAAAAACGTTAGCACAGGTGCGGCTAAAAAAATAAAAATATTAGCACTAGAGGGTAATATAGTTTCTTTTGAGAAAAGTTTTAACCCGTCTGCTAGGGGTTGTAAAAGACCAAAGATACCTACAACATTAGGCCCTTTTCGTCGTTGCATAGCTGCCATCACTTTTCTTTCGGCCAGTGTCATATAAGCTACGGCGATTAAAAGTGGCACTATAATAGTCAGTACTTTGATAATGTTAATTACAATATTGTGAAGCATTTTAATTAGTTATTTTATAAAAACAACATACAATGAACAAAATTAGAAATCAGATCTATCTTCAAAAAAATAAGTACAAGTAATAACATAGTTATGCTTAATATGGTTGATGTAGTCTTTTCTATTGGATAAAAAATAAGTATGGTTTTTGTATGTGTAAAATACATCATTTGAATCAAACGGATATAATAAAAACACGAAACACAACTTAAAAATATTGCTATTATAGCTAATCCTGTGAGTTGTTCTTGCAAAAGTGAAAATAAAACGAATGCTTTAGCAAAAAATCCTGGAAGAGGAGGTATACCTGCCATTGAAAATAAAACTGCTACAAGACTACCAGCAAGTATAGGGTTTAGTTTCACTAAACTAACGATGTCCGTTAGATAGCGTAGTTGGTATGTGCTAGGATATGCTAAGCATCGGAAGGAAAGCACAATAGAAAAAGTGGCTAAAGAAGTTAAAGTATAAACTAAGATATAAAATAGCGCACTAAATGCACCATTAAATTCCAACGTTGAAAATCCAGCTACAATAAATCCTACGTGACTTATTGTACTATACGCAATGAAACGTTTTCATTTCGTTTGCGCTAAAGCACCAAACGTCCCTATTATCATAGATAAAAGCGCACAAATTATAAGTGTAAAATTTAGTAACAGCACAACTTCAGCACAACAAAAATAAAAGAATCTAAATATTAAACTGACTAGTGCTAATTTTGGCAGTATACCAAAAAAAGATGTCACGTTAGTAGGAGCACCTTCATAAACATCTGGTGATCACATATGGAAAGGTGCTGCACTTATCTTAAAAAAAAGAGCCACTTCTATTAAAACGACACCAAAAAATGTTATGTTTATAAATGATGCGTTTTCCAAGGTGGTACCTAAAAAAAATTTTGATAAATCTCCAAAATTAGTTAAACCAGTAGTACCATAAAGTAGTGAAATACCTAAAAGAAGCAAAGCTGAAGAAAATGCACCCAATACGAAATATTTTAAACCCGCTTCTGTTGAGAATTCAGATGTTCTTTTAAAGCTAGCTAATATATAAAATGCAATGCTTTGGAATTCAATTGCTAAATACATTGCCAAAAGATCATAAGAACAACTTACAAAAAGCATGGCGACAATAGCCAACATAGACACGATTCAATACTCGTAAAGATTAATTTTTTCTAGTCTGTTATAAGAAAAAATAATTAAAGACCAAAGTAGCGAAATTATTAATATGGTGCTCTTTATACCGAAAGATAAAAAATCGTGCACTAGGAGTGAATTTCAGCTGAGCAAATAAGGTGTATTTGAACAAACTGTTAACCAAAGGCTCACTATTAGTATTTGAGTTGAGAGACCACTCACATTATGGTCAATAACTGGATTCCCTCTTTTATATGAGGTGTTTAAAATTACACCATAAATTAATAAAGCACAAATTGCGTTAAAAAGATAGATTTCTGTCAATAGTGCGTAGAAATCATAAGAAGAAATAAATAACATAAGGATATTTTTTATAATAAATATAATATATTAAGATTAACTAATAATATTAAAAGTACTTTAATTAAAGACAAACACTGAAGTTTTATTATTTTTAGGTGTAAGTAGTCCTCTATGATCACTTCTAAACCTAGGCTTGCATGTAAGAGGATAAGGCTTTGGAAGAAAACTAAAATCTCGACATCAAATAAAAACCCAGGTATAAGTAATAGCCCTAAAAAACGTGGAAACCAATAAAAGTAGGACTTCTTTTTCATAAATGCTAGAATTAGCGTTTTAATAAACTTCATAACATAAAATTAGTTAAAATATGCAATTAGGTTATAACTTGAACAGTGAATCTCAGATAGGAAAATTTCTGGGTATATACCCATTCAGAGTACAAATACACTTAACGGAAAAAGGAGACAAAATTCTCTTCTTGAAATATCCTGAAAATTGGTAATATATTGAAGTTTTAAACTACCAAAACAGACTCTATTGAACAGTCAAATAGAATATCCTGCCCCAAGAATCATGCTGAATGCACTTAGAAAAGTAGATATTGGACTAAATTGAAATACTCCCATTAACACTAATAGTTCGCCAACAAAACTGCTTGTACCAGGAAAGCCAATATTAGAGAAAGTAAAAAATAATAGTAGTGTACTGAAAATAGGCATAACTTGCACGAGGCCACCGTAGTATTTAAGAAGACGTGTTTTATGCCTATCATATAAAATACCTACACATAAAAAAAGTGCACTAGAAACTAATCCATGGCTAAGCATCAAGATTATACTGCCTTCTATCCCTTGAGAGTTAAAAGAGAAAAGGCCTAATGTAACGAAGCCCATATGCGAAACAGAAGAGTAAGCTATTATTTTTTTCAAGTCAACCTGTCGAATTGTAGTAAGTGAAGCATATATAGCAGCTATAATACTTAGTAAATAAATTAATGGAGCAAAATAAAGCGAGGCTTCCGGAAACATAGGTAAAGAAAAACGTAGAAAGCCATACCCGCCCATTTTTAAAAGCACACCTGCTAAAATTACGGACCCTGCTGTGGGTGCTTCTGCATGTGCTTCAGGCAACCATATATGAAAAGGAATCATGGGAATTTTTACCGCTAAACTAGCGAAAAAAGCTAGCCAAAGTAAAATTTGTGTTCTCACGTCAAAATTTATATTTCATAAAACTTGGATATCCGTGGTACCATGCTGAAGATAAATAGTTAGGATTGCTAGAAGCATTAGCAGTGAACCAGCTAATGTGTAAATAAAAAATTGATACGCAGCTCTAATTTTTCTTTCCCGTGACCCTCATACACCTATAATTAAAAACATAGGGATAAGGACACTTTCAAAAAATATATAAAAGAATAGGACATCTAAAACACAAAAAACTTGAATTAAGATAGCTTCAAGCAAAAGAAAACAAATTAAGTATTCTTTTATTTGGCCGTTTGGCATATTTCAACTTATTAATATACAAACTGTAATTAATCATGTTGTAAGTATGATAAAAAATAAAGATATACCGTCTACACCTATTGTGTAATAAATATTATAGGAAGGAAATCAATTTATTGTGTATATAAATTGGAATAAGGGTGTTGTTGATTCAAAGCAAAGCCATAGTAAAATAGAGTATATGAACACTAGCTGCGCTGTTGCGAAAGCAATATTTCTTATTAAATTAGAGTAAAATATAGGAATAAAAATAAGTAATATAGCGCCACACAAAGGAATAAGTGAAGTCCATAATAATAAATTAGTTATCTGCATGTATTTAAGTGTTAAAACTTTCGTAAACTAAGCTACAAAAAGGGCTATAAAGCAAAATACTAGTAATCTGACATCAACTAAAAAGGCTAGAAAATCTCAAACAGGAACTAGTATTAAAAGGAAACATAAACCAAAAATTACGAAAAAGGTATAATGAGTTAGCTGACCAGTTTGTATTTTAATTACTTTTGTGGATCAATTTTTAATAGTATGCGAAATTCCATAAGGACCTACTAATTCTATAAAACCCCTATCAAGATTTTTAAATGAAATATTATAACCAAAGTGCATTAAAGGAGATACAATGAATGAATTATATAATTTATCTCAGTATAACTTTTTGCTAAGAGAAAAGGCGAGTTTTCTAAATAGGTGATTATAAGCAAATTGTGTGTTATTTTTTAGTATACCTACATTTATTGTATAAGCGAGAATTGCACCCATGGAACTTAACACAAACGGAAGTCATTTTATTAAAGAAGGCATAAATTCAACTTCTAATAGATTACAAGATGTAGGTAGAATATTAATAGCATTACCTCAAAAAGGAGTTCCAATTCCTACGAATATATCTTTTGTTAAGAAACCAACAAAAATACTAGATATAGTGAGTAATATTAAAGGAATTAACATTAAAGGTGGCGATTCGTGTATATTTTCTATGTGTTTTCTATAGCTATTGGTATTTTTTATAAAAGTAAAAAAGATAAGCCTAAATGTATAAAACGATGTGAAGAGTACAGAAATATTAGCAAGTCAACAAGCATAAACACCAAAAGTAATATGTAAATTACTGTAATAACTTATTTGTGTTATCTCTATGATTAAATCTTTAGAATAAAAACCTGTTAAAAACGGAAATCCTGCTAAGGATAAAGAGCCAATTAGCATAGCAGCATATGTGATTGGTAGACTATTTGCTAGCGAACCCATTCGGCGCATGTCCTGTTCATTTGATAACGCATGTATTACAGAGCCAGCGCTTAAAAAAAGTAATGCTTTAAAGAAAGCATGATTTACTAAATGAAACATACCTACATTGTAATAAGATAAACCACACACAAAGACCATATACCCTAATTGACTACAAGTAGAATAAGCAATTACCCGCTTTATATCGTTTTGAAATACTCCAACAATAGAGGCAAAAAAAGCTGTGCTTGATCCAAGAAGAGTAATTAAAAGTAAGACATCTGAAGATAGGTCAATAAGAGGTGAACAGCGCACTATTAAAAAGACACCTGCTGTTACCATTGTAGCTGCATGAATGAGTGCAGAAACAGGAGTAGGACCTTCCATAGCGTCTGGTAGCCAGGTATGCAGACCTAATTGTGCCGACTTCCCAACAGCCCCTATTAATAAAAAAATGCCTATTAAAGTCAAGGTATTTATGGAAAACCCCAAAAAGGGAATACTATAATTTGTGTAGATGTTTGCAGAAGAGAATACTATTTCATAATCAACAGAACCAAAAAGATAAAAAATTGTGAAGATACCTAAACTTAATCCAAAATCGCCTACTCTGTTTACTACAAGAGCCTTAATTGCAGCTTGATTTGCACAAAGTCGAGTGTATCAAAAATTTATTAATAAATAAGAAGCTAATCCAACTCCTTCTCATCCTAAAAACATTTGCACAAAATTGTCCGCTGTTACTAATAAGATCATAAAAAATGTGAAGATCTCCAAGAAAGACATAAACCGAGGGCAATGAGGGTCGTACTCCATATATTGAATAGAATACAAATGGACTAGACTAGAAATAGATGTAATGACAACGAGCATTGTTGTTGTTAAACTATCAAATAAAAAACCTCATGAAATGTTTAGTGCCCCTGAATTAATTCAGGGGCTCAAAGATATATAACAAGGCACTCCACAAAGACCTACTTCGAAAAAAGCTACTAAAGAGAAAAAAAAACACAGGACTACGCAAGTTGTAGAAAACAAATTTGAACCTTTACGCCCTATTCATCTACCGCCTAACCCTGTAACTAATGTTCCCACTAAAGGCAGAGCTATTATTACTAAATACATAATATATTTTATTAAGTTCAATAAGAATATGTTCCTGACTTGGTGATGCTTTTGCTACCATATAGAGACGTTTCTAGACTAATTTTAATAACTAAAGAATTAAGGTCATTTAAAACTAACTTTGGCTTACTTAGATTTTTTGTTAGTAAACTTTTTGTTAGAGAAACTAATATATTTCTGGTTGTTGAATAAATTCTACGTAACGTTTGAATATTTGAATCAATTAAATAGCTCGTTAAACGGATCTTTAATGCAATTTGAGTAATATCTTTTCTAAGCTTCCATCAACGGACTAAAAAGATTTTTAATAAGTTACTTAATATAAAATGGGTATAAACAACATAAGCAGTTAAAAATGTGAAAAATAGTCAAAATATTTGACCAAAAATAATAACGCGATCTAATTGTGGCATAATTTTTTAGTTAGTGCATTTCTAAAACATCATTTAAGTAAATGCAGGTAAGTAATGTGAAAACGTAAGCTTGTAAAAGAGCAATACCAATTTCTAAACCCACTAACGCTAGTAGTAAAACTAATGGGATTATTTGTAAGTATACAAACACGCCTCCTATTGAGATCATTGTCCAAACAAATCCGGCAATAATTTTAAGTAAAGTATGTCCTGATGTCATATTTGCAAAAAGTCTTATAGATATTGTGAAAACTTTTACGACGTAAGATACGAATTCTATTGCGACTACTAAAGGTACAATAAATAAAGGAACACCTTTTGGTAAAAAAATTGTGAAAAACTTTATCCCGTGGGTTCTGAAGCCAATAATGTTAATTCCTATGTAAATAGATAAAGCTAAGCCAAATGTGAAAGCTATGTGACTTGTTACAGTAAAACTATATGGTACCATACCTATTAAATTACAATAAAGTATTATTGTAAAGATTGTAAAAATAAATGGAAAATATGCGTAACCTTTTTTACCTAAATTATCTTTTACCAACGTTAAGGTGGTATCATAAAATATTTCTTTTACAGATTGTCAGTTTCCAGGAACTAATTTATTTTTGTATATGACTAAAGTGGATCAAAAAATAGATAACGCAACAGATAGTATCAAAAAAATGGACGCGTTTGTTAACGACATGTTTAACCCAAATAATTCTAAAGGAATTAAAGGTATAATTTCAAATTGTTCTAAAGGGCTTGCTGAAAAAAATAATTTGTTTATATTGTACATATTTTATATTATGGTTTTGAAATAGTATAAGTCTAAATTGATTCGAACAATCAACCTTACGCTTATCAAGCGTATGCTCTAACCATTGAGCTATAGACTTAAACTTCTAAGAACCCGCTTCTAATTTTCTTATACGTTCGAATAAGTCTAATTTAGATTCAGAATGGAAAGATTTAATTTTTACTTGATTAGCATAGAAACTACGTATTGTGGCTGTATCCTGTATACGTTGGCAAATTGTAATATAAGAAATTTTATTCAGCTTCGTTTCTAAGTCTTTTACAATATGTAATCTTTTTAAATAAGGTGCAACAGATTGTAATGAACTGCTTTTTGATTCTAAAAGAAGTACATCCTTAATTAAACGCGTTAAATATGGAACTAAGTTCTTTAAAATATCAATATGTGTTATTTTTAGTGAATAACCTTGTCTATATTTTTTTCACGTTATTATATTATCATTAGTAATCTGTTGAAAATTTGAGTTGATTTTTTCTCCTCTTTTAGATAATGATGCATTAATCTGAGGAGATATATAATTTCATGTAATGTTTAGTCACGCAATGAAACAGAATAAAAGTATACTTTCTTCTGTAAAAATATAGATATTATGATAACAGATAATAATAAAGAAAGCGAGAGCATGTCAAAAAGTGATCTTTATGGTAGGTAAATTAATAAGTTTCTGCATAGATTTTTAGACGTTAAAGAGATTTAGATTAGGTACCACCTCATCAGTAGATAGAAATAAATAAAAAAAGCCATACAACATCAACAAAATGTCAATATCAAGCTGCTGCTTCAAAACCAAAATGATGCTGTTGTGTTAGATGTGATTTTAATAAGCGAAGTAAACAAATACCCAGAAAAATAGTACCTATAAAGACATGAAAACCATGAAAGCCTGTAGCCATATAAAATGTGGAGCCGTAAACACCGTCGGATAATGTAAAATTAGCCACGCTATATTCAAAACCTTGAAAACCTGTAAAAATAGCAGCTAAGATAACTGTTGTTATTAAAGCTAACGTTGCTTGCCTTTTATAGCCTGCTACAATACTATGATGTGCTCATGTAACAGAACAACCAGACAATAATAATATTATTGTATTTAAAAAAGGAACTTCTCAAGGGCTAAACACAACTATTCCTTTGGGTGGTCACATAGAACCTATATCGATGGCCGGTGCAAGACTACTATGAAAGAATGCTCAGAAAAAAGCAAAAAAGAAGAGGATTTCTGAAACTATAAATAAAATTACGCCATAGCGTAATCCTTTTTGAACAGCACCTGTATGATGCCCTGAAAAAGTGGCCTCTCTTGTAACATCGCGCCATCATGAAAACATTGTAAATAACAGTAAAGAAAAGCCACTAAATAGTAGATACCCCCCATTATTGTATGCATGCATATACATAACTCCGCCTAAAGCACATGAAAAAGCGGCTATTGCAGCTGTTACAGGCCAAGGGCTAGGATCAACTAAATGAAAAGGGTGACGTTGTAATTGTTTAGCCGTTTTGATAAAATTTAGATTTGTCGTAGTTACCATAATAAGTTTTTTATTAAAGCGCTCTTTGTTATTTGGAGCGCTTTTTAATTTTTTTAAATAGTCGTATTGTATGAGTTAAATATTTAGGGTTAAATCAAAATAAAAGAAAAATAGATAAACCAAAGAAAAATAGTTGGACTAGAGATATACGCATATCAGGTGCTTAGACTATTTTTAGTCTATTTATTCGCTAAGTTTGTTAGCTACTCAAGAAATATAATTTGGTAAAGACACTGCTTCAACTACGATAGGCATAAAACCATGATTTACACCACAGATCTCGCTACATTGACCATAAAATATTCCTTCACGTTTTACAAAAAGCGAGCTTTGGTTTAATCTACCTGGTACAGCATCACATTTTATACCCAAAGAAGGCACTGCTCAGCTGTGTAAAACATCTGCTGCTGTTATGATTAGACGGACATGTGTATTTACGGGTATTACCATAGGGTTATCTACCTCTAATAATCTTAGCTGACCTAAAGTTAAATCTTCTTCTGGAATCATATAACTTTCAAACATTATAGTGTTGTCATCTTCATTTGTATAGTCCGAGTATTCGTAACTTCAATATCATTGATGACCTACTGTTTTAATAGTTATTGCAGGCGCAATTATTTCATCCATAGAGTATAGCAAAGCAAAAGAAGGCACAGCAATCGCCAACAAAGTAATACTAGGCGTAACAGTTCAAATTATTTCAATGGCTGTTCCATGAACCGTGGCAGAAGGGTACTCGTTTTTTGTTCAGTGGTAGTGCCATAACGTGCGTGCTAATATTCAAGATACAAAAATTGAGATAGCACAGATAAAAAACATAAAATCATGATGAAGGTTAATGATTCCCTCCATTATAGGTGTCGCAGGATCTTGGAAGCCTAATTGCCAGTCTTCTGCAGAATCACTAATAACTATTCTACTCTGTAGTAGTTGGGTTAGCAAAGCTAACCCTAAAAATAATCTTGTAGTATTTTTTTTTATCATAAGTTAATTTATTTTTAAAGATGGTTCTGTTTCTTTTACAACTGGAATCTCATTAAATGTATGGTAAGCTGGAGGAGAAGAAATTTCTCATTCTAATGTAGTGGAGCCTATTTTTGAATCTTCAAAGTTCCATGGGTTATTTCTAGCAGGTGTCTTTCTTGCTGTTACAAGTGTGTTAAATACAAGATAGAAGAAAAATAGCGTGCTAAATAACGCAACATATGAACCGTAAGAAGCTATTGCGTTCCAACCGGCATAAGAATCTGGATAATCCGGGATACGTCTAGGCATACCAGCAAGCCCTAAAAAGTGCATAGGGAAAAAAGTTAGATTTACACCTATAAAAGTGCCTCAGAAGTGAATTTGACCTAGTATTTCAGAGTATTGAAATCCGGATATCTTTTCAAACCAATAATAAAATCCTGCAAATATTGCGAAGACAGCTCCCATAGACAGAAGTAGAGTAGGAGACCAATCTTTTTAAGTATCAAAATCCTCTCTCCAAACCATACGTGCGCTTTTCAGCGCATATGGCTTTCACTTCAAAAGAGTCACTTAAATAATTTTTGAACCATCATACTTACCCTTGTGAATAAGTTGGTGGCAATTTCGACAAACGGGTATTTGCTTCCTATTCATTTTGATCATTCGAGAGGTTAACCAATCCGTGGAAGAGTTATTCTTCAGCTTATTAATGTGATGCATTTCAATAGTATCTTGCTTTCCACATAACATACAAGCTTGCTCAAAAGTTGCTAAACTTCTTTTGAAATAATTTGAAGTTTTCTCTATATGATCAACAGGATCAAATATTTTTGTTTTGATAGGGTTCTTGGGTCTAGAATACGAAATTTTAGGAAAGCATTGGATAATCTCCCCTTTTTCGTTTTTTATTTCAAGATTAGCTCCATAATGTTTAAATACTTTTTTAAGAGTACCCAATTTCATTTTTGAAGCTATAGTTAGAGCACAAGAATACTTTAAGGTTCAATGTATTCTTGCAGAAAGACGACCATAGTTATTAGCCATAGAATAATAATTTAATAATCCACTTTGCAGTATTTTATACCTATAAATTATTTCCGCCATTGGTTCATGCAGAAGTTTTCCGAATCTCGTAGGAGTTCCATCATTTTTGCAATACCCTACTGAACCTAGTTTCAACACTATCTTACCAATAGGAGCATCCAATAAAGGTCGACTTGTAGTTCTTACAAGCTTGTTTCCTCTTTTTGGAAGATATTGTATTTTATCTTTGGTAGGCATTGATATATGAATATTGTGCCCTAAGAAAAAGGCGCAATCATGTTTAGCATGCGTGATTTTTGTTTTCTCAATATTAAGTTCAAGTAAGAACTCTTCTTTAAGAGTACGCGCTATGCTAGTTCTAATTCCTTCACAGTCTGCTTTAGAACCAATGATTCCGATAAGAAAATCATCCGCATACCTTACATATTTCATTCTTTTAAAATAAGCATCATTTCCCATAGCGGGATAAATAAAATTTTTTCTATCTACTTTTCCATCTCTAACTATCTTAGTATATTCAGGATTTGCTTTTCGACGGACACCTCTATTAAAGTTCTCCGACATTTCCAATATTTTTAAATCAAAATCATGCAAGTAAATATTGGCTAATATAGGACTAATAACTCCACCTTGTGGAAACCCTCTACTAGTGCTTACGATATTTCTTTTGGAAAAGCCGTATCCTGCTTTCAAAACTTTATATATTAAATCAATGAAGGCTTGATCTTTAATAACTTTCGCTATTTTTGAAACTAAATAAGTATGATTCACAGTGTCAAAATATTTTGATATATCCCCCTCAATAAATCAAGAGGAATACCCCATAGTCATTTTTACCTGATTAAGAGCACTGTGACAACTTTTGTTGGGTCTAAACCCATGAGAAGAGTCTACAAAAATTCTTTCATAAACTAACTCCAGCAGTTGCCTCATGCCTTCTTGAATGATTTTATCTCTGGGATTGGGTATACCAAGAGGTCTTTCACCACCTTTAGGTTTGGGTATAAACTTTCGCCTAACGGGTTCAAAATGATAAGACCCTTTAACTATACTTTCAGCAGCTTTTTCAAATCATTCTAATTTTATGCCGTCCAATGTTTCATTATTCAGTCCAGGAGTGAGAGCTCCTTTATTAGACTTGATTTTTGAATAACTTGCAATAAGAAAATTTGGATTTCGTAGTAAACTACTTAATCCTTCAATTCTTTTACCGGTTTTAATATATTCTAAGACTTGTTTGTCAATATTGTTTAAGCCTACTTCTATAGATTCATAACCCGAGAGCTTAGAATTTAGAATAGCTTCTGAACTAGGACCCTTCCTAACATAAGCTGAGCAGCTTATATTTCGTATTACGATCCCTCCGAATCCTCCAGTTTTTCAACTTTCAGGATTTCCCGAATTCTTACGCTTACCATTAATAACTACCTTTAGGTTCTCCTCAGCTTTAAAAATTTTACTTAAATTTTGGGTACTAGACCATTCCTGTAAAGGCCTAACTATGTAAAGGCTTTCACCGTAAAATACTTCATTATTTCTAATGATCGGAACTTCATATCCGCCTGGCTGATTGTAGAAGGAGTTCGTTAGCCTAACCATGTGTAGTATAACTCGGAGTTTACTATTTCAAAACTCCTTTATCAACATGCTATAGTCCTCTTTCTGTTGGCCAGAAATAAGTAAGTTGATTGTTTTAATGTATAAATTGTATAACATTTAATTATATAATTCAAGAATGGTAATACATGCTCACTGAAGTAAGCGACGATAAACGCAATTAGACGGCGCACCATAGTGGAAGTGAGCTACAACATAATAAGTGTCATGTAGAGATATATCAAGTCCGGAATTAGCTAGTATAATACCAGTAAGTCCTCCTATAGTAAATAAAAATATAAACCCTATAGCAAATAACATAGGAGTTTTTAAAAAAATAGACCCTTCTCACATAGTAGCAATCCAGCTAAAGATTTTGATACCTGTAGGAACAGCAATGATCATGGTTGCGGCTGTAAAGTAAGCTCTTGTATCGACATCAAGGCCAACAGTATACATGTGATGCGCTCAAACGATAAATCCTAAAATACCTATAGAAAGCATAGCATAAATCATTCCTATATAACCGAAAACAGGTTTTCTAGAAAAAGTAGAAACGATGTGACTGACGATACCAAATCCAGGCAAGATTAGTAGGGGTCAGAAATAGAAACTTGACAACGAGGTTGTTTTAGCGTCAATAACTGCCCTCAGAACCGTACGTGATAATTTCTTATCATACGGCTCGCCGAACTTAAATTGTAAATAAAGTTAAAATTGAAAGAAATGCATCTAAATTTCCTTAATATTTTTCTGAAATAATAACGTTTCTTCTGGTGAAAGTGTTTTATTATGTAGCTTCAAGTGATGTTCTCGACAAAGAGGAACCTGCTTCCTGTTTATCCCAGCCATTTGCAGAGAGAAAAAGTCTGCTTTATTGCTACGAAGTCTTGTTCTAATGCCAGCTATACTACGTATATGATGCATTTCTACAAATAGAGAACTACCACATATTAAACAAACTTTGTTTAGATTAGATTTAGTAATTTTTTTAGACCAAGAGAGTACTTTTTTCTCAAAAGGAATAGGGCTATTAATTTGGAAGGCCTGCGTCCTCTTAAAGCTCGTTGGTAAAAACAGGCTTTTTTTTGTATTCGGGCACGCCAATTTAGAGCCAAATTTCTTAAAAGTCTTCGATGTAAAACGTAACTTGTACTTTAACGCTAGAGTTCTAGCACAGGAAAATTTCATATAATGGACTCATGATCCTAAACTTTTGTGGTTGTCCACAAATGAGTAGTAATTCAGTACTCCTCTTACTATTGAATTATAAAAAGCTAAAATGTCTGCATGGTCCATATTAATCAATTTACCTACAAAGGTAGGTTTATAAGTAATCCCATCCCTACGGAAAAATCCTTCAGCAGTAGCTTTATCAAAGAGTTTTTTAATAGGGGCATGCAAACTTAAACGCGGAGTGACTCTTGTCTTAATGGACGTTTCTCTAGAGGGAAAGTTGATCAATCGAATAGGTTTTTCTTTCTTTCAGTTACCTTTGATAAAGGTACCTAGGAAAAATATATCCTTTTCTCTAATATGAGTAATTTGTGTCTTCAGCTCATTCAAATTTAATTTCAAATGATTACAAAGGAATTCCTTAATCATATTCTTAACTTCTAAAGCAACTTCATGGGAGCTTGTAACTCCCACAATAAAATCATCCGCATATCGAACAAAGTGAATTCTGCAAAAGTTAGGATCTAGGGGGTTCAGACTATGCACTTTTCAAAGGTCTCTTCTGACAAGCTTTTTCTCGAGAGGCGATTTAAGGTTGGATAGTTTATACTGTAGTTTTCTGAACTGTGGGTTCTTCGCTCTACTAGTCCCTGTATCGAATTTAATTTTAAGTTGAAGTAGAAACAAATCTAGCTCATGTAAATAGATATTGCATAGGATAGGACTCAAAATGCTTCCTTGAGGGGTGCCCAATTTAGTTCTTGTGAATATTCCTAAATCTATAAACCCAGCCTTCAACCCTCTTTTAATTAAAGTTAAAGTTTTATCACAAGATATCCTCTTGCTTAGAAGCCCCAATAAAATAGAGTGATCAATTTCATCAAAGCACTTCGAAATATCTCCTTCTATAATTCAAGGAACTCCGTGAAATTCACTTTTTACCATCCTTAAAGCGGTATGGTTGCCCCGGTTAGGCCGAAACCCGTGAGAATTTCTCAAGAAGCTTGGTTCAAAAATCGATTCTAGTACTAGCAGGATAGCTTTTTGAACAATTTTTTCTTTCGGGCTACCAATACCTAATGGTCTTTTATCCGCTGCACCGGGCTTAGGAATGTACTTCTTACGCCCAGGGCTGAATAAAAATTTACCTTGCTTTATTTTGGTACTAATATTTTGCAGTCACATCTTGTCTAACCCATCTAAGGTGGAGCCATTCACACCAGGTGTCATGTTTCCAGGATTACTTTTTATGAGTTCATATGCTAAAATAAGGACATTCATATCAGATATAATATGAATAGTATTCTTATTAACTTGAAATTTATTTTCAGAATTAACTTTTCTTAAATCTACTAACCTAGCGCACTCTTGCGAGCTAATGCAGGGTTTTTCACTTAAGAATCTAAGTTCTACTCCCCTTTGGTAGTTTGAAGAAGATTGAATTCTTCTACCACCTACTACGAGAGTTCCGTACCCATGAATCTTTCGATTGGTAGGGTATCCCGAGTTCTTCTGTTTCTCGATCAAGCTCATTTTAGAACGTTGCATATCATTTAGGAGCTGATGGCTCTGACGTGTAATAATTATTCAAGGAAAGGTAAACATTCTGGTACCGACCCATATTACATAAATACTGTTACCTGAATTGTTATGTATAAAGTTTAGTGTGGAACCGTCGATATGTATCAACTTTATTATCTTATTCATGATGAGCATAACTAGCCTACTATTTTTAGGAAATTCAGGTTCCTGCAAGAGACTTTCATTCCCGCTTTTAATAGAATTGTTTCCAACTTTATTAAGGGAAAGTGTTTTAAGACAGAAGGAATAATTAAGTCTATCTTTATTAACTATTCAGTTTAAAGATTTCGAGATAAGTAATTTAAAATAATAAACCATCTTATTTAACAGAATTAAACGGCGCACAAATGTACACTTCCGGATGTCCGAAAAACCAAAATAAATGCTGATACAATACAGGATCGCCACCACCTGAAGGGTCGAAAAATGTCGTGTTAAAGTTTCTATCTGTTAACAGATACTAGTTCGATCCGCCCAGCGAGGCTGAACGGGCGCTAGTCCGCACGTAGCGAGCGAGTTTCCCGGCACTACGCGCTCCATTATGAAAGGTTTAAAATCAGTTTGGTTTATACTTTTTTATAAGTTTTAATATTTCCAACGTCATAACCAGGTAAGCAAGTTAGTGATGGACCGTTATATTTGCCACGGTGAATTTCTAAATGGTGTAGTTTACAAACTGGGATTTGTCTAGCTATTAAGTCTAAGTTAGACTTAACCCTAGCTTTTTCACTGATTATTTTTCTACGATGTTTTATATGGTGCCAGTGAGCTGCTTTATTTGAACAGCTTGGTATCACACAGTCTAATTCATTCGCAGAAACTATAACATTTAGAGTTTTTGGTGGCGCATTACCCTGCGGGTTTATGTCTAAAACTTTCTCCAGTGAGTATATTTTTGTATTAAATCTTCCTTTACCTAAGCTCAAAGGTACTTTCAGTGATAATACAGATTCTTTACCCTCTTTGGTGGTAGATTTAAAGGTTAAATCTTTCCCTCACTTGTCAAATGACTTTTTTGCAGATTGAAATTTATATTTGCTTGCTAAAGTTAGCGCTGCTGATCTTTTTAAAAGTACAAAAAGTTCATATAATGTAGATTGATAATTGGAGCCACAGTAGTAGTTTTTTAGACCATTCATTACAGCTTTGTATCTTCTAATAATTTCGGTGTCTGATGGAAGGAATAATCATTTGTCTAGTCTTCTAGCTACGTATTTTACATTGTTGCCTTTTTTGGCAACTTGTATGAAACCTCTTTCTTTAAAACGTTTAAGTAATTTTTGTAAGGGTATCTTAAATGTTAGTGCGTTGCTAGAGCGTCTTTGTATATCTGTGTTACTCATAACATTTCGAGCATAATTGCCTAGGACTAAATAGCCCAAAAATATTATACCATCTTTATGATGTTTAGTATTTGTTTTTTCAACGTTTACCTCTAGTTCTAGTACAGATTTCAAATAAAAACTTATTAATTGTATAATCTTCAAGGTGTCTTTTTTTGGTCCCATATATCCCAATACGAAATCGTCAGCGTATCTTACATAATAGAGTCTGCTGTATGCTTCCTCATATTTAAAGTAGGGAATTCCTTCCCTGGCGATTTGTAGAGTTCGTATTTTTTGTATGGATTGACGTATAACTTTAGCGTTCACTTTTGGCGTTTCTTTCTTAATACAATGCATAATCTTTTCTCAGTTGTTGCCAGACCATTTTTGCGACTTTTGATACTTCGGATTAAGGCTTCCACTGTGGGCTTGGCTAAACATAGGTATTAGTTCTTTATCAATCCATTTATCGAACATATTTAAGTAAATATTTGCAAATAAAGGACTGATAATGGATCCTTGCGGAGTGCCTTGTTTCGCTTCAAGTTTGCTATCACTAAGATTTTGAAGATTTATATAGCCTACTTTTGTCATTTTATTTATAAGGTCTAGCACACTTTTTTCTTTCACATATGTTTTTAAAATACGCTGGAGAATTAGGTGATTAATTTTATCAAACATTTTTTGTATGTCAAATTCAATTAATCATGTAACATTCTTTCATTTTAGAGACATTTCTTGAAGACAAGTATGCGTACTTTTCCCTTTTCTAAAACCATGAGATGAGGGTTCAAATTTTGGTTCAAAAAAAGGTTCTAAGAGTAGGTATATTGCTTGTTGCAGTATTTTATCTCTTGAAGAAGCTATACCCAATGGTCTCATTTCTCCATTTGGTTTGGGTATTTGAAGCTTTCGAGAGGGTTTCGGAGTATAAGAATGATTTCTTACATCTTCAGCTAGGTTTATAATACCAGGCATGGTTACGTTACTAACGGGAACACCGTCTATTCCGTAACTAACCTTTCTATTAATTATTAAACTGTAGGAATACAACAAAAAATGAGGGTTTGATAAGAAGTGATACACTCTAGGAAGGCTATGGTAGTTAAGACCACAGTTTTTTTTATAAATTTCGTAGTCTAATATAGTTTGTATAAATTGTTCTTTCGATATCTTATTTTTAACTTTATCGGAAGATTTTTCTAGTTTTAAACTTATCCCTTGAAACAGTTTTTCTGCTTCATTTCGAGATATTCATAACTGGGATCCTTCTGAAGTCGCGATTAATAATGACGAACTTCATACTCTGTTCCCGCTTCTACAATCCGTTGAGAGGCTTCTCTTACCGGCAGTTTGAGTCGGTTTAACAGATTGCATATCATATTTTCAATTAAATTTTCTTGGTACGTATTGTACCGATGTGGTTAGTGCTCTTGCTAAATTTGACTTCCCTCTTTGGGAGTATAACTCTTTGGCAGAAAAATCGGAAGAACATAATGCGGTAATCCAATTTCAAGTTGAGTTTATCTGCTTTTTTGCAAATAGATGGCGATTGATCATCATATCATTTAGTATCAAGTTTGTTATCCTAGCCATACACATCATAGAGAAGTTGACAGCAGCTCTTATGGCTCAACCTAATCGGAGGAGGCACGTGTCATTTCTTTGTATAATTTTCTGCATTATAGTTTTTAAAAATTTAATCTAAATATTCGCCCCATTGTGATGGCTCCTGCCAAGACAGGTACTGCTAGTAGTAAAAGAAATGCAGTAATAAGGATAGATCAGACGAATAGCGGTATTCGATACATACTTTGTCCTGGATTGCGCATATTAAATATCGTAGTAATGAAATTAATAGCTCCTAATATAGAAGAAGCACCCGACAAGTGTAAACTAAAAATAGCAAGATCAACAGCACCGCCTGAATGGCTCTGAATAGAGCTCAAAGGCGGATATAAAGTTCAGCCTGTGCCAGCGCCAACTTCTACCATCGCAGATCCTAAAAGGAGACACAATGATGGAGGTAGTAGTCAAAAACTTATATTGTTTAATCTAGGAAAGGCCATGTCTGGAGCACCTATCATAATAGGTACAAATCAGTTTCCAAATCCTCCAATTAGGACGGGCATAACCATAAAGAAAATCATCAAAAATGCGTGCTCTGTAACTAGTACGTTGTAGACTTGATGATTACCTAACAATAGTTGATTACCTGGCTGTGCTAGTTCCATTCTGATCAATATAGACGCGCAAGCACCTAAGATACCAGAGAAAGCACCAAAAATTAAATATAAAGTACCTATATCTTTATGATTAGTCGAGTATATTCAACGGAAAATTCAGTTATTTAGAGACTTTTGCACTAAATTATATTTTTAAGTTTTAGTATATATATATAAATAAAATATGTTGTTTAAATATTTTTAACTACCTAGGGATCCCAAAATAATTTAGTAGATCTAGAAAAATCCTTTTCACTTTTGAATTCTTATGGGCTCACGTATTTGTATAAGGATTTTTATATTAAAAAGCTACTCTTAGTGAGGATTGAACTCACGTCGATGCCCTGAAAAAGCACTGTCCTAACCATTAGACGATAAGAGCTATAACGGTAGAGGGACTTGAACCCCCAACTTACGGATTATGATTCCGTTGTTCTAACCAGTTGAACTATACCGTTACTAAAGCGGACATCCTAATGATTTTAAAAAATACAACGCTATTTCACTATTTTTACTATTAGCAATTTGATAAGAAAAAACAATACTTAAATGTTTATTAGATGTTTTTTCTAAGGACTTAAGAAAATTTGAATTGGATGCAAAATATTCAATAATGTTTAAGAAGTTTTTCCCGTGCACAGTTAATTTATCATTTTTGTCACTTTTTAAATTGTTTTTGTAGCCTAACAGAGATAAATTCTCTAAAATAAAATAAGTATTGATACCGTTAGATTTCAGTATAAGATTAGAAATGTCTTTTTGGCTGCTGAAAACAACATGGTTATTTCCTACTAATTGGATAGAAATTAAATTTAAGCAAACCTGCTTAATGTCACCAGTTTTGATATTTTTTACTCTGACATTAAGAGAAGAGAAAGTAGGCATACTATTATGATTTTTAATAGAGAATTGAGTTAAAAGATCATAATTAGCCAAGTTATTTTTATATTGTAGTATTCTAGAACGCATTGACATTTTTAGATTTGGAGACAACCGGATTTGAACCGGTAACCTTATGCTTGCAAAGCATACATTATACCTATTAAACTATGCCCCCTTTTTTGAATAGATAATTATCAAGATAATTAATTGTTTATATAACAATATTTAGATTGAAAATCGACCTAAATACAATGTACTTTTAGCAAATGACGCCAGTGTTTTAAAAAAGGTGCTATTTTGAAAGCATTTTTTGGTGTAACTTAGAAAGATTTAGCCGCAACGCGCTTTTTATGTTTAGTTACGACTGGATTTAGTTCAAATACTTCGGACATGAGTCGTTTTAAAAATTATTTAGAAATATGTGTTCGCAAACAGATTAAGTGAAAAAAAAGAGAGTTTTTAAAAAGCTTCATAAACTTTCACCAAAAGTTTGATTTATATCATAAACGGAGAGGATCCAAATTGTAAAAACTAAAATGGTGTGGCCTAAAAAAATACGGCGAAGTACATATCAGCTTGGTTTTCAGTGAATTAAACAGAAGTACAGTATTCCCACAAGTGCGATAGGAATTAGAATGATGGATAGATCAAAATTTTGATTTAGATACGAAAACCATGGTTTACTCGGTTCGTTTACAAGTAAACTTTTTAATTCAATATTTTGTGCTATTAGTAAAGATTTGTGCGACTTTAAATTGAATAAGCTGTTAAAATAAGGTGAATTTAATTTAGGCAATAAAGTATCGTACAAGTGTTTGTTCTTTCTATATTTGTTTAGAGCTTTCGTGTATTTTTTATTGTAAGCAGCAATAGATTCTATGTGCTTGTGTTGAAGATCTAAGTTTTTAAGTACTTTGTTAAAGCTTAAAATTTTGGTTTTTAATTGGTTAACAGTTTTTTTACGCTTTCTAGCATCGTCTAATCTTTCTTTTAGAGTTTCTAGATGAGAAGGCTTTTCTAGTGGCACTTGATTAAAATAGCCTTTAGTAAGTTTTTTTACTATAGTACCTGTAACAAGTGCGCTAACGGATGCTATGACGCAGACTACTTCTAAGTCCAATTGCTCCACAATGTGTTTGATGAAGGCCATTTTATATAAATTAATTTGTTAATATGTGTTAATGGGCATAATTAAATGCGAATATTGTAATGTATAATGTAATATATAATATATAATGTATAGTGTATAAAGTGCACACTATAAGACATTACAGTGCACACTTTATACACTATACATTATATATTATCCCTCCTTCGGAGGGAGGCATATAATAATTCTTATTATATAACAATATTTAGATTGAAAATCGACCTATTTTCGTTATAACTAATTTTAGTCATTATGTGCCAAAGTTGCATACAAAAATTACGCAATTTAACAAATGTGCTTAATATACTATGAGAGGTGTTTTTCAGGCCTCTAGGGAGCTAAAAACGTATGCAACTTTGGCGCGTATTAAAGAAATTAGTGCGAAATATTTTAAAGAATAATAAATATATATCAATATAAAGGAAATAATAAACTAAATAGAAATTATTATAAAAATAAAAGGTAAGTAGTCTTTACTTTTTATATATTTTATAAATATATTATAAAATGTAGCTTAAGTTTAATATATACAGGACTGTAAGCCCCTTTTTTGTTGCCAATACGTCAAAATTGTGCTGCTGCGAGTTTTGAAATCAGCAACAAAAAGAATAATTTAACGTTAAATTGTTGTTTTTAATTATAACGATTTTAGGTCGATTTTCAATCTAAATATTGTTATATAATACAATAAAAAATTTATTATAAAATAATCCTTTAAGTTAGTAACAATGCAAATATGTGTTTTCTACTTGTTTAATTGGTTAACTATACTTTTGAATAATCTTGAATCAAATTATACAAGAATATTTGTCCCTATTTCCAAGATATAAAATAAGTACTTTAAATATATAAGTGGGGAAAAGCGTCTGTAGCTTAATTGGATAGAGCGTTAGATTACGAATCTAAAAGTTGAAAGTTCAAATCTTTCCAGACGTAAAGTAATTAGCTCAATGGGTAGAGCGTTTTGTTTACACCGAAATGGTTAGGGGTTCAAGTCCCTTATTACTTAAAATAAAGATATTATGTCAACACTAAACCAAAAAATAAAAAATCCAAGAAAGCACAAAGTCACCAAAGCGAAGACCCCCGCTCTTAGTAAGTCACCTCAAAAAAAGGGTGTTTGCACAAAAGTGTATACTACTAACCCTAAAAAACCAAATTCTGCCGAAAGAAAGGTAGCTAAAATACGTCTTAGTACTGGACGTTCTATTATAGGCTATATAGGAGGTGAAGGCCATAATCTACAAGAACATTCAGTTGTTCTGATAAGAGGTGGTCGTGTAAAAGATTTACCTGGAGTACGTTACCATATTGTGAGAGGCGTCTACGATTTACAAGCCGTCGTTAAACGAAAAAACGGTCGCTCTAAATACGGAAAAAGAAAAGTTTAAGTCTAAATAGCTCAGCGGTTAGAGCAAAAGATTGAAAATCTTTGGGTCAGTGGTTCAAGTCCACTTTTAGACATTATTTTTTGCAAAAAATAAGCATGTAATTAAAAAGAATAACTCAAATAGTACTACTATACAAATTATGAAAGTAATTTGTATAAAACTTTCTTGCGGTAAACACACAGAAGCCGACAAGCATATTAAAAATAAAGTATATTTTTTATTTTTCCGAAAAAATAAATGTAAATTAATCATATTGTCTACTAAATAAAAACAAATTACCCTAGTAAAGAAGATATACACAATGTTAGATAGTAAACAAATTGTTTGTAATGTGCAACAAACATATGTTTCTATTCTTGCCTCCAATTGCACTTTAAATGCATAAACTGTTGTTATAGTTCAAGTGTCTAAAAAAGCGTAGGTGTAGGGCAAAATTAAAAAGTAACACAAAAGAAAACTAACCAAAAACACAATAAATGTTAACGATTGTATATTGCTAAAGAACCAAACTTGTGATTTGTACCAACTCGAATTTAAAAAGCGGCTACAATGATAATATGCAAAAGGATAATTTACGCATAAAACTAGGTTAAAACTAATATACATAGAAGTTGAAAATAGTTCAGCAATATGTGTTGCGATGAATTCCCCATTGTTTATGAACAAAAAAGTATACGTTTCAAAAAAAAATACAGCCTCATGATAGTTTATCACGATAAGCAACGAGAAAAGAAAACTAAGTAAAAAGTAAACTAATCGAAATTTAAATTCGATTAGATAACAGCGTAAAGGGACTCGCATTATTTATTAGAAGTGTTTAAAAGTGTAATACTGAAGTAGTTTTAATTAATAAAATATTGTTTAATAACAATATTTAGATTGAAAATCGTACGATTTTCAATCTAAATATTGTTATTAAACAATATTATATAATTAGTTATTCTACTACAGATTGCAGCATATATATGACCGCTGAAGAAGAGATGGCTGAGTGGTCGAAAGCGATAGATTGTAAATCTATTGATTAAAATCATCGTAGGTTCAAATCCTACTCTCTTTATTAAAAAGATGTATAGCTAAACGGTACAGCAACAGACTTTTAATCTGCTTATTTTGGGTTCAAATCCCAATGCATCTAAAGTTCTAAAATAAAACGTTTTTAGTTTAATTGGATAAAACATCAACCTTCTAAGTTGATTAGTGTAGGTTCAAATCCTACAAAACGTATTTTTGTACAATTATTTAGATTGAAAATAAGATCTAAATATTGTTATTAAGTAATAAAAACATTATGGGTCAAAAAGTTAATCCAAGAGGATTTCGAATAGGTGTGAACGACTTATGAAATACCGAAAGTCAATGCTACGGTAAAGGTTTTAAAAATCAAAAGAAAATATACAAAAAAGTATTACCTGCTATAAATTCTTTAAATAATCACTTTGAATCAAAAACATTTATAAAAGGAAGTATGCAATCTAAAATAAATGACAATAGATGAGAATACAATGTACAATACGTACCCCTATTAGTCAAATCGGATTGCTTGATACCTACGTTTAAAATGTTTGATCTTGACTTGAAAAAATATAACGCAACATTTTGAGATCAAAACGGCGCACTTTTATGTGGATTTATAAAATTTGGCCTAAAAAAAGGCCTCGCATTTCGGAAGATAATTAATACAATAAAAATGCTATTCTTCAACAAAAAAAAGCACAAAATTGTATTAAAGACCGCTAGTGGTATACAGTTTTATGAATTTACAGGAATAAAAATAAAGTATGCTGGGCGTTTTGGTGGTAGCCGAAGTCGTATGTCAAGTAGTACAGTATTCCGATTAGGCGCAGTATCACTACAAAAACTAGAAACCTATATAGAATTCTTTGAAACGCCATTATATACAAAACAAGGGATTTGCAATCTTCAAGTTTGAATGGCATATAAAACAATTTAAGCACAATTTAATATGAAAAGATTCAATACAAAAAATAATCCAACACGACAGTACAAAAAAAAGAATAAAAATATTAACCAAACAAGTCATTTAGTAAAAAGAGGCCAACTTGGATTACGCTCTTTAGCGTATAAGCAAGTAGATATTACACAAATAAACAATATAAAAAATATAATTCAGAAAGAGATCAAAGTTATTGAAAAAAAGTCTAGCTTGGGTAAAGTTAAAGTGTGGTTTTACATGCTACCAAAAAATGCTGTTACCAAATTCAGTCCAGAAACCCGTATGGGTAAAGGAAAAGGTGCTATAGTGAGTCATTGCTGTTATATAAGGCCCGGTCAGTTACTTTTCGAGTTATCCAATTTACCAAAGTCAAAATCGCTTGAATTACTTTCTTGTGTGAAAGGTTCTTTATCATTTAAAACACAGTCTTTCTTCCGATTTCACTAAATTTAAGACTAGGTAGCATAGTGGCTATGCATAAGATTGCAAATCTTTATTAGGTCAGTTCGAATCTGACCCTAGTCTTTACTATTACAATACAAAATTAAACTACATATGGGTATACTGTTTTTATCTTTTAGTTCTAATAACATTCATTTTCTTTTAACAGACTGTAAAGGCAAAATTAAATCTTGGACAACTGCAGGCAAGTCAAGATCAAAAGGGGTAAAAAGAAGTCTGTCTCTTTCTTCGTCCGAAATAATCCATTTCTTAGAGATAAAGACTAAAGAATTCAATTATACTTCTTTACATGTACGGATAAAAGGATGAGGTAAAAATAAAAAAAATGTATTTAAAATATTAAAACAGTCCAAACTCAAATTTATTTCTATAATGGACATTACAACCTGTCCACATAATGGCTGTAAAATACCAAGAAAAAGAAAACTATAATATGCATAACATCAATAGACCTATTTCTCCACATTTAACTATATACAATCCGCAAAGATCCTCTATTTTTTCTATTTGGCATAGAATTTCCGGTGTTATTATGTTTGTTTTAATTGTAGGCCCTATTCTTTTATTAAATCAAGTACACTTTCTATATATTACTATTCTTCCGACACATTTTTTCGTAGAGCACCTTTTTTCTCCTTGGTTTTTAACTAGTGTACGGTGAGTAGTATCCACTATATTTCTATATCACATAAGTAATGGAATACGCCATTTTTTTTGAGATTCAGTAAAGCATGTAAATACAAGAAAAATGTATAAAGATAGCAATTATCTTTTACTTTTTTTACTTACTGCTAATATTATTCAACTTTATATTTAATCTTAAGCGCGAAAATAGCTTAATAGGCAAAGCATGACCTTGCCAAGGTCATTATAAGGGTTCGAGTCCCTTTTTTCGCTTCTATTTTTCTGGTAGCTTCAATGGTTAGAGCAGGTAGCTGTTAACTACAAGGTTATAGGTTCAAATCCTATCCAGAAAGAGCTAATACCATTATATCAAGATGTAGCGTAATGGTAACGTACTTGCTTTGGGTGCAAGGGAATGGTAGTTCAAATCTGCCCATCTTGATACACAAATGTATGAATAAAAAAAATATATATAGGAGACTTCTCATGCGTGGAACAAAACTAGAAAATAAATTATGTTCCTCAATAAAACAAAAAAAGTATACAGCTTTTTGTAAATCAAATTTTATCCTCATTACCAAAAGGAAGATTACCCATATATATATATATGAAATTGGTACCGCTTCTGTCTTGGCCCGCTGGATAACTTTATACAATCAAATTTAATTTTTGAGATAGCAAACATAAAAACATAACATAATAATAAAAGAGTTTGATCCTGGCTCCGAATGAATGCTAGTGGTCGGCCTAACACATGCAAGTTTAATAATTTTCGTAACTTATGAAAAAGATAGCGTACGGGTGAGTAATACGTAGAAATTTATCTTAAATTGTGGTAAATACCTTAAAAAATTAATAATTGGTTTAAGAAAAGTCTACGCAGGATTAGGTAGTTGGTAGTTTAAAAGACCTACCAAGCCCACAATCCTTAATTGGTCTTTGAGGATGATCAGTCACACTGGAACAGCAATAAGGTCCAGACTCTTTAAGAGGCAGCAGTGAGGAATCTTAGGCAATGAGCGAAAGCTTGACCTAGCCAGGCCACATGTGAGAGGAAAGCCTTATCAGGCTGTAAACCACTTTGTAAAATAGATTAAAAAAATCAAAGACTAAATTTTACAATCAAAGCTCCGGCTAATTTCGTGCCAGCAGCCGCGGTAAAACGGGAGGAGCAAGTATTATTCTAATTGACTGGGCGTAAAGGGTGCGTAGGTGGTAAATTAAGTAGTAAAAAAATTTTAAATTTCATGTTTATTAAAGATTACTAAACTAATTTACTAGAGCATAGGAAAAGATTATGGAACTTCGAAAGTAGTGATAAAATGCGATGATATTCAAAAGAACTTCAAAAGTGAAAACAATAATCTGGACTATAGCTGACACTAAGGCACGAAAGCGTAGGTATCAAAAGGGATTAGATACCCCTGTAGTCTACGCCCTCAACTATGAGTGTTTGTTTTTGGATAATTTTCCAGAGGCGAAGCTAAGGCATTAAACACTCCGCCTGGGGATTACGGTCGCAAGACTAAAACTCAAAGGAATTGACGGGAACCCGCACAAGCGGTGGAGCATGTGGTTTAAATCGAAACAACGCGCAAAACCTTACCAATTCTTGTATGACATAAGACGTCACAGGTGTTGCATGGCTGTCGTCAGTCCGTGCCGTGAGGCGTTTGGTTAATTCCAGCAAACGGACGAAACTTTTGTATAATGCATTAATGCATTATAAACCGCTTGGAATATCCTTGAGGAAGGGAAAAATGACGTCAAGTCCGCATGACCCTTATGAATTGGGCTACTTTCATGTGCTACAAAGTAATGTTTACAATAAGAAGCAAAAGTGTGAGCTGGAGCAAAATCTTTTAAAAAATATTTAATTCGGATTATTCTCTGCAACTCGAGAATATGAAGTCGTAATCGCTAGTAATCGCGAATCAGAACTGTCGCGGTGAATATGTTCTCGGGTTTTGTACACACCGCCCGTCACACTATGGGAATTTACTCTACTTGAAGACAAAAATTTCATCTTTTTGTCCATGGTAGCGAAAGGACTAAAGTGAAGTCGTAACAAGGTAGCCGTAGGGGAACCTGCGGCTGGAAAAATTTAATATAATTTGCTATCTCACATGTTAAATATAGAATAAATGATTACTCAACTATACTGCGAAAATTATACTTTTTTTTTATTTTTAGTCGGCGTTTTAGGCATTTTTTTAAACCAAAAAAGTATTATAATAATTATAATGTCTTTAGAAATAATGTTTCTATCAGTTAGTTTTAACTTTATATTTTTTTCTATATACTTAGACAATATAGTAGGCCAATTATTTGCTTTAGCTATATTAACAGTAGCTGCTTCGGAATCTTCTATAGGACTAGCAATACTTGTCGTATATTATCGAATTAGGAGCACAATTACTATAGAGTTAATGACTCTTACAAAAGGGTAATATTTTTCCGC